ACTTGGTTGCGCTCCTCCGATTGACAGATTCCTGGAAAAAAAGAACGCCTTGAGGCGGAGGATTGTACCTGGAAATAGAAGCTCTGTCCCCCTCACACTGTATTTTTCATTAGGGGCCTTGGAACGGATCCACATCGTATTCATTACTGAATATCTATATGGTTCACCAACTTCCTCGTTTTGTTGCTCGGATTCGAGAGATTGCCTTTCAATACAATAGACCTTAGGGGAAGATAAGACAGACGCAACACTCATCCCGATGGATGCGAGACAGCAGATGATGTGGGAGGTGTGTTTCCCAGAATACAAGAAAAAGGGATCAGCAACTTTTATTTAGCCCAAGCAATGCGCTCCGAAGGGCATTGCTTTCGGTGCAATCCATATCTCTTCCCTTGCTTTGCCTGCCTGCTGCTCTGCTCCCCCTTCGAATGGATTGGATCCGCTGCCCCTCCAATAGAAGCTGAAGATGCGGGCTTAGAGCTTTCACCCCGCTTTCCCTACTTCAATGGAAAGGGGGGAATCGCCCATCGTTTAGCCGTTTCTTCGGTAACGGTCTTTCCAAGCCGGCTTTCATCTTAATTAAGTACCAGATAGAAGAAACTATTAGTAAGGGGATGCTTTTTTCTCATCGTGTAGCCGGATAATTCGAATACCGCTACATCCTTCCATTCCTCAGAAAAGATGATCTACTAGTTCGCTGGCTCGATGGAGGTGAATTGGATCGGGTGAAAGTGGTTATCAGAAATCGATATCCTTTATTGGGATTGAGGAAAGAAGTGGGATGATTAGGCCGAAGTGGTTGGTGAAGTCTAATTTCTTTCTTGCTTCCGTCGCGAAGTTTGACTTCGCGCAGCAAGCGGCACGGAGTGATTTTAGCTTCGCCCTCGGAGCACCCATCTCTGTTGATTCCGGTCCAACCTTGCCTCGGCAAATACAGCTCTACCCGACCCTCCCTGGTCCGGTTGAAAGCCTCACTCCCTCTAACCCTTAGACAATGGACTCGCTTTTAGGATTGCTTTACTACGGGATTACGAGTGGAAGGCAGGAGGAATAGTAACAATAGCCCTTAGACTATTAGCTCCTTTGGATCGGCTAGCGGGAAATCTCAAACCCATTTCTGAGACCCATAATATGAATTTATGAAAGATAGATAGAAAGACAAAGCTGCCTTGCGGGAGAGAGAGACCTGACGCATAGCCGGCGCACAAGATCCAATCTTTTTTGCAGTTCTTAGAGAAGTGAATTCCAAAACACCACAATTAAGCAAGCTAAAATAGCTTGCCTCACTTCCATGCATGCGATAGCTTGTCCCAACCAAAACTTGCCGCTTCTATCAATCAATGCACACAAATATGCTTGCTTGGACAGACACAAACATATGCTTGCCCCTACGTAACTAGAGCCCTGTAGGTCCAACACTCCTATATAGGGCTAGGTTTCAACACTATTCACTGGTAAGGCCCCACATGTAGCATTCCCGACGGCGGCTATCCCGAGCTAGCCATCCATAGTTGTCAGCCTCCCTTACCCCACAACCCTCACTTGTGACCCTCACTAAAATTCAATTCAATGAAAGGCAGACCCCATAGAAGTAAGCCTGAGCCAGCTCAGTGAGGACTTCTCAAATACCCTCCAGCCAGACCACAGAAAGATAGAGAACAAAAAATTCGTGCTCAACCAACCCGTCTCAATCCATGTCAACCATCAACCAAGGCCCGCACCAGCTCTCATTACCATCCCACCACAACCTAGGCCAACACCTATTCCCATTACCACGCCTCCACAGAACCCTCAGAACCACGCACCAGCCACCATCACTATCCCTAAACCTTCACCTATTGTTATCTCAACCCCACCCTTTTCTAGTTGTAAGGGAAGGTAAGGCTTTCAAAGGTGTTTTGGACATATGAAAGCAGGACGGTAGCATTGAAAGTGGAGAAGAAAGAGGGTGAAGAATGTGCTGAGATAGGTCAGGACAATGCTTCAACCCTGACCATTTGAGAACCACGGAAGGACCAAGGAAAAGAGAAAGCAGTAGAGAAAGACCCAGCAACAGAGGGAGAGCCTTGTGAAAGGCTCTCAAGAAACCAGAGTAGAATGTGGCGGAACAACTGAAAAAGATCCCCGCGCAGATCTCAATTGTTGATCTATTGATAACCTCGGAACATCACCGAGAGCAAATGATTGAGGTTCTGCAAAAGGCCCATGTAAAAGACATTATCACTCCCGAAAGGCTGTTGGTCGGACAAGCGCCTAGGGTGATTTCCTTCTACGATGATGAGATCCCCGCCGATAGGACAACCCACACGCACTCGCTTTCTATTTTGGTGTCTTGTCGGCCCAGATAGTACCTGCAGTGTTGATTGATAATGGGAGTGGTTTGAATGTTTGCACGTTGAGCAGTGTAAAGGCCCTGGGGCTGGGGCATGGAGATATGAAGAGAAAGAAAGAACCAAACTAAACAACCAAGCTCGGTGTGCTCGGATGGTTCCGATCAGTCCTTGGCAATGGGATCTGCTACGCTTACTGTCATGGTCAAGCCTTTACCGTCCGGGTCTCACTAATCCCGCTTGCAGACAAACCAATAGGAATCAAAATAAGTGCCAGTGGTATCATTCCTCCTTCTCTTGTCCCTACCCTAAACCAACTATAGGAACAGAGGCTTCTCACAAACATTGATTGGAAGACCCATAGCTTGAGCTTAAAACTAGCTATGCGCTAAAGAAGCCCCAATCTACCCCCTATAGGAAGAGTAGTGCTACTAAGCGAAAGGTACTTCCGCATTGATTGACTAAAGCAGGAAGAGCAGCCCTTCTGACTGAAACAACCGAACCATCTAACCGTCAGTCTGAGCTCCCTGGATCAGTTCGTTATTCACATTCAGTAGTGGAGGAAGAACGCTTTGGGCACCGGACACATTGGTCAGCTCAGCGCACTAGAGTAGAAAGAAAGCATTGGTACCGTACTGGCTTGGCACGCTACGACCGATACTGTACTCCTACCAAGCCTTCTCTCTTTTCTTTCCTTATGGATAACATAGAGCTAATTCTATATAGTATCCCCCCCTACTAGGACAGGTTTGGAAGCTAGGACTGATTAGACTGTACTGTACATCCGATTCTCGGCATTCCTTCCATCTGCCCGGCTGTAAAAAGACGATTCTCTCTTCCCCATCTCTCTTTCTTTCCTCTCCCTCAATGCTCGTGCAAAGAAGATTGACTGATTGGATTGAATACTCTTCTCTTCTATAATAGTTATTCTAGTGCAGCTAGGAGAGCTAACTAAGACTAGGAGCTGCTCGGGAGAACTCCGATTGTTGACGATTTTCAACAGACGAGATCAGATCGTAGAATAGAGAAGGATTTGCTGCCGCTACTGAATCAGAAGTAGCTGCTTAGGTTGCATATATAAGAATAGGCATCAGAATCCGCGACGAGGATAGGCTAAGGCGCAGAGAGGTGCATTGATGCCAAAACTAAGCTCTTTGATGGACAAATGCCAGGAATGAGAGCAGAAAAGGCGTTAATCAAGAGAATACCCGGCTACAGTTGGAGAATCCCCTGCTGTTAGCAAGTTTAAGGTTTGACATTAGTGCACATGAAAAGGGCTTACGACTCATAGGTTCTGCACGTGAATCAGATCTGGGCTGTTCGGGAGAGTTGTGCAAGAGGGAGCTGCTGCCCTAGTCGAAAGTGGAAGCGGTTGGCAAGGAGTTCTTTCCCAAAGAAGCATTTAACGATTCTCCGATCTATGTCATATTAACCGATTCACCGACATTAGCCTCCGAAGACATGATCAATAGTAAAGAAGTAGACATGGTACGAATGGGATTGAGAAGGAGCTCTTCCGGGTGCATGCATTGAATGCCATGTTGGCTCTTTCCTTCAAGCTGGGTGAAGAATAGGCAGAGAAGAGGACAAGGGGAGCAGGAGCAATAGACTGCATTAGTGAAGGAAGTATGGCATCAAATCAAAGGGCGCTTATCCCGCTAATCGTAGGTCTTGGTAAATACCTGACAGACCAAAGGCTTGGAACTTCACTTCAAGCTGGGGTTTTCCCCGTGGGTCCTTCAAAGCAAAGAGACTATTTTCATAACTGTATAGGTTAAGCGAGACATAGCCCAGAAGCTCATAGACTTAGGCGCCTATTGGTAGATGCAAAAGAGCCCTCGTAAGGACTAAAACCTCGTTACGCCGAAAATGGTAGAGGTGCGCCAGCGCTTTGGTCGTGAGTGGAAACTTACTTTCTGTCTGGGGCTGTGAACCATTGGCTGTTGCATATTCAGCTCCTGTTGCAGCTGCTACTGCTCTTTTCTTCTTACTACAGCGCGGTTTTCCTTCAGACTTACAAGTCCCGGAGTTTGTCATATCTACATCTCTCCTTGAACTCTGAAACCTTCTCTTTCTTTAGGAGTTCAAACCCGAAAGGAAAAAGAGGGTGTTTGCGCGGAATCGATAAAAGATAGAACCCCGGCCGCATGCTAACACCGGTAAAGCCGCAATTCCGGTAGAAAGAGACAAAGCGATTGTTGATCTCTTTTGATGTCTGGCATTCGCGCTTGGGCCATCCTTCTTTGCACGTATGAGATGGGATTCTTTCTTTCAGAACCTTCCTCCCCGTTCCCGCATGCAACTTAACTTATAGCTAAATCTGGTAGAGTGCTTTCTGAAGAAAGGTGATGAAATCAGTTACGTTTGGCACAAGACAAGCAATAGGAAAGAAAGCAGGCGACCGGAGGGAGGGAAAGAGGCAAGCTAAACATAGAATGCACTACCACCTGTTCTAGAGGCGCCGCCGATGCAGACAATGGAAAAGCCTCCAGTCCGCGAGCAGCCCCAACAACAGGAGCGCTCCGCTGCGCAGGAAGTGGCCCTAGCGGGGGCCAAAGGTATGGCACAGGCAATGGGCAAATGCCTTTGTAAAGGTAAAGGCGGCCTGGAAATTCTCTGTAAGGACTGTGATCAGTAGCAACGACCTCTCCTGATACAGCCCTGCTTTGGTCTCTGGTTTGATGGTTGTACGTGCTTATGGATTGAACGAGAGCGATTGAATTTAAACAATGGAACGTAGAGGGGAACGAAGTGGATTGGTACGCTCTCTAAGTGAGGAGACAGGAGCTCCAGCCTAGAGACGGTCCTTAGGCCGGACAGAGGTCTGGGGAAAGCCCCGGAAAGGTGGGCTTCACCTTTTTCTCTTCTGTAGCCTTATAAGGCGAGGCCACCCTATATCTATTCAGGTATGGGGTGGAGGAGGAGAGCGGGTATGAGGGCTCCTTCTACCCCTTCTCTGACGAAAGACCTAGAAAGACAACTTCTAAATGCAGCCTTTCTCTTATTATCCAAGCAATCGCTTAAGGACCCACTAGCCTCCCAAGGGAGAACACCAACTGAAGCCGTCTAATCCCGTATCTCTCTGCTAGGCTTCTCGCAAGGAAGACATCGCACTGCTTCGCACCTTGCCTTACCAGCAAAGGAAAGTCTCAAGCTGTCTTTGCTTTGCCAGCGGAAAGAGTTATCATACGAACAAAAAGCAGGCGTGTTCTTTCTTACTATATGACTCTAGCCTCACTCTTCCCTTAGCAAATGACACAGAAAAAAGAGGATGGGAAGTACCATAAAATCAAAGAGTTGTGTTAGCTCTTGGGAAAGCCATTTTAGTAAAAGGCCGGCTAGCCTTGCTCTTTAGTTGATGGGAAAAACCCTTGCGAGCTGACCTAACTGCTCTACTCCGCGCATCTTTTACTAGTCTTATTCAATCTATCATGAAAGCTCTTTCTCCTTTTTCTGGTGGAAACCGTACTCCACGAATGTGGTTTATACGCGAAAGCTGGCGCTTGGATCTTTACATGATAAGCGAACCTTCGTTGTTCCAACTTCTTCCTTTGCAGCAATCACTAGATCTTCCTTATCAGATGCGTGGGTCAGCAAGCTGGTTGTAGTTTCAGTAAAAATTTCACTATTGCTTTGATCACTGACGGGACGGAATATTCTACTTGATCCCCCGATCAAGTGGATGAGGAAGAAGGCTTTCCGCCCTGCGACTTTCCTTGTTACAGTCTGTAAATAGTCAATGGCCCTTCGCTTAGAATGTGACCACATTCAAATAAAATCAATCGTATGCGCTAACGTAGGCCTTTCCAACGCGCATCCCTTTCTTGCTCGTAACTAAACTCACTCCTAACAAGCGGAGTTCCACCACTCTATCAATGACTCGAGAATGTTGAAGCCAAGCACGCACGAAAGAAGCTTCCCGAGCTGCTGCCTTTACCTTCTTCCAGGGGTCTGACGCGCATTAGAATGCGAGTTCGGATGCTTTTATAGGTGATTCCCAACAATTGGATTTCGTAAGATTAGATGGGCTGGGCTATGGCTTCGGTCTGGATGGATGCGAGTGCATTAAAGGTGTGATCGGCTCATAGGTGGGCAACAAAGCGCCTTGAATTAGCTCTTTTCCTCTTTATTTTTCACAAGCATGAGTAGGACAACTAGTCTTGGGAAAGTCACCCGACTAAGCAAAGAAGGAGGACCCAGTTAAGGAGGAATTGACCGAGGTCAGGGAGAGTGAGCCAGCCTTCCAGGGACGGTGAATTCATAATAGAATGTCCTTCTGTTGACGTAGGTTAGGGGACTAAAGCTTGACTTTATGGACATTGCAATTGATGCATCTAGCCTTCTGTCTATGCGTCTGATGTCGGAAATGTGGAACCCGCGATTGAAAGCAACTGAAAGCAAGAGCTCCCTTTACCAAAGTTTCCAAGTAAATTAATTGGCTCGACCTATATATTAGGGAAAGGACGGGAACCTGGTTAGGTGTCTAGGCGACTAGTGGATTGATTCTCCCTTCTTATTAGCCAGCGGATAGATGGGATGGATACCCAGTCCCAGCAATGGAATCATCAGCAATAGCACCTTCTTCTCCACCCCTTACGTTCGAGAGTCCATCCAATCGGGAAAGGAAGTCAGAGTCCCATCGTTAAGGATTTCTTTAACCAATCGTTATGTTAGCTTTCTTTAATAGAATTTGATTTCGAGCAAATGTAAACCCACTCGACCACAAGTTGAGAACAAGAGCAAATAGCCCTTCTATCGAAGAAGAGCAAATCTCTCTTGAAGGAAAGGCGAGCCCTTTCTTAGGTGAAGGACGGACCAACACTAGCCCGAATCCTTTTGCCTTGGACTTCATCCTGATGTTCTTTGGTTGCGATATTCAATCAGTCTTGAAGGGTTCAACTCTATCCCCGGCTATACGTCCATTTCTCGGGGGCTCACCTGCGTACCTTTGATTCTCTCTTGCTGTAAAAAAGTCTAGATCGGATTTCTATCCAGCAGGAGGAAGCTCTCTATTTCGATCAAAGACCCATCCCATGCTTGGTAAGTCTACCCGAAAGGAAAAGCTATCCTTCGTTCTTTTACGTCGATTGGCTTAACCCGATTCTCTTTCTATTGGAAATGGAATTGAAGTGAAGGCCCAAGACTTCCACCTCTTCCCTATCCTCCAACAAAACCAATTGAATCCTGATTTGTGGTTGGCGAAAAGAGAAAGGCAGACAATTCTGCAAAAGGAAAAAAGCAGGATATTCCAGGAGGGCTTATTCGGTATAGGCTTACTTAGAACTTAGCCTATTGAGGGCTTGTCTAAGGCTTCTTTCTATATTAATGCTTGGGACAGAACTGATGTATGAGCGACCCTATTTGAAAAGGACGAAGCAACTTCATTTTTTCTGAATTTCCATTGCCTTTTCCGGTGGATTGCTGAACTAGTGGGGACGGTCCCTCCCCTACACGTAAGACTGAAGAACTCAACTTGGTCTAAGCTAAGCAAGCTGCTAGTCTATCCATAGCCTACAAAATCTCATGATGGTTAATAAGAGTTCATTAACAGACAGGAAGCCCCATTGCTCAAAGTGCTTTCATCCGCTCAAGGAGCTTCCATTCAAGAAGTCTTCGAATAAGCATCCGACTAGCTTCAATCAGTCTGTCTGCCAAGGGCCCTTGGTTCACCAAGTGGTATAGGAGGTGCCGCGGGTCCTGCCCCCCTTTCTGCAGTAGCTCTTTCTGTTGAATAAAGAAAGATTTCATATGTAAAGAAAGTCGTTTTGCTCTCCCCCAAGTTCATCTTACGAAGCAGGATCCGGGAATGGAGAAGAAAGGGAAGGAACTCGACTCGACTGATAGTTGAATCCTTCGTCCTTTAGAATTACGCGGATTTTAAAGAATGAGCTCATCAAGACAGAGCAATCAATGGCCGAGCTTTAAGCCCTTGCTGCTATAGAGCTCGCTTTCCCATAAATAAGGGAAAGAAGGAAGTCAGACTGAGTCATCTTTCTTCGAGATCTTGATGTGGAGCTCTAGGTTTGGTCCTTATCTTATTAAGGAGCTCATTTCCTGGATGTAAAAATAAAGGAATCGGGCAAGACATAGAAGTCTATTGAAATCACTTAAGAATAAGAAAGACTCTTTTTTTTTTCGCCTGCTTTTTCATTTTGAACCCACCGGAAGTCACTTCTTTCTCACCCCACTGGTTGCGCCTTTTTCAGTCCTTGAAGCTCTTTTATCCGTGCTTTGCCGATCTCTAGAAAAAGCAGTTCCTTCCTTCGGTTCAGGTCTTTCCGAACCATCATTCATTGAAACCCAACCAAATTGGATTGATGAGAGCGGTAGCCTTTTCCCAGTTGGTCTAGCCAAGTCCAAGTCCCTTTACTTTAGCCGGGTTCGCCCGTCTTTAGGGAATGGGGCATATTCTTCCAACCTTCGGTTCCTCTGACCGACGGGTTCCTGAGGCACTATTTGGCGCTGGCTTTTCGTAACCGATCGATCACTGGGAGCGCCCTAGACTAGCCATACTAGACATCAAGACAGAAAACCTCTTAGTTGATTCGGAGTTTACGCTGGAGAGCCTACTCCTCTAACTAAGAGGAGAGGGCACTTAAAAGAAAAGGACAAAGACCACCCATGCGAGCATAATAACTAGCTTTGGAAGGGCCTAACCTTCTGGGTAAAGTTAGCCACTAGAAATCGATTCCTTGGCTCCGGGAATAGGAAGACTAGCGGGGACCTCTTTGTGGCATTCTACTTCTACAGAAAGATGGGCGTACCATCAACTCCCAGGCTAAGTAAGGGGCGAAGACTAAACTTTCGCGGAACACTTCCCCAGACCGTAAGGGCAACTGGCCCAGCCCAAAGAAAGGGGGCCTACCATCCAACTATTTCCAATTCACCGAAAAAGGTATGCCACTATCAGCTACATAATAGCAATAGCCTGCCCCATATGAGTGCACTGATCATTGAGAATCTGATTGAGAGGAGGCTTGTGATCTAGCTAAAGATCTAGTCATTCTTCTATCCACTGTAGTTACTTCTGAACCAGTCACTTTGTCTGAGGTTTGGGATCTGTTCATCACTTTAAGAAAGGACTTGAATGACTCAAGCATTTGGGGAAATGATTCACCAGTGGCATGTAAATTATTGGCACTTGAAGGCTTAGGAGAAAGAGTAGCCACCTCTTAGAGGATTTGATCCTGCAATCATCTTGAGACACAGGTCTACAGCAACCTGGGGGAGGAGTCTTCCTTGGAATATGAGCATCTCATGAAACTCATTGAACAAGTGGATCATAATCTAATAATAAGGCTTTCCCATGACTGATGCCTCCTGTAGCTCCAAGTTGGTAATCCATAGCAAGTTCAGGATCCAGCTGTTGAGGATTAGCCATAGGTACAGCTCTAGACTACTCCATCTCAGAATAGTTGATGCTTCCTATAGCTTTCTCAGCAGTATTAATTCTAGGAGATTCAGCAATTTGAGATGCCTCTTGGGCTGTTTCAATATTGCTGTGAGCTATCTGAGTATCCTTCTCCACTGCCATGTGATATCATACTCAAAAAGACAATTACAGTCTTGACAGTTATACGATTCCAGAAGAGGAATCTGAAATCTTACCATCTTCACTTTTCAAAATCCAGAAAGTAGAAGGTAAATTAACTTTGGGAGTGCTTTCTGGGACCCTTGTCTCTATTCTTGCTTTTCTTCTTCCAAGTCTTTTTACCCTCTAATTGCTTAGGAGGGTGCTTATGTTGAGAAGAGGACTGCTTATTGGTAATGAGACCTTGTTTGTTATGAACATTAGGGTTAGAGTTTCCACCAACCTTTGGAGCAGCATTCTTCGACGCTAGTTGAGGATGTGCTTTACGACATTCAGAGAAATCATGGCCTAGGAGACAGCAGTGATAACAATATGATATGTTTCCTTCATAAACAATCTTCTGCCAGAACCCTACCTCTTCCTCTTTTGAAGATCTAATCCAAACTCGAGTGGGAAGAGGCTTTGAAACATCAACCTCAATGCACATTCGAGCATGTATGGGGTGGGTTAGGGTCAAAGTACGATCATCAGCTCTGAGAAAGAGTCCAAAACTCCCAACAATTTCCTTGAGAAGGCAAGGAGTAAAGGACAGACAGTTGCAATGGGGTTTACTGGTGATTATATGTGTCCTTTTACTCGATATAGAAGGAGCTGCAATTGCTATTGAATGAGCTGTTGGCATATCAGCTCTTGTGCACTCATAAGTGTCAAAATCTGCTGCGCATGAATGCCCAGAACCAGAGGAAGCTGCTTGAGTATTCGTCTTCGTTCCCGCTGCATCGAGAATAAAAGCTTTTGTTCTCCTTTCTGGTGCTTGAGAAGAAGCTGTTACAGTATCTCTTGTTAGACTCTCATCTTGGGTTAGTCTTTTATCATCCACTCTTGATGGTGAGTGAATAAGAGCTCTTGTGCACGTAACATAAAGGCTTAGCCTAGTCCTAAGGAAAGCAATTGACATATATTATATACAAAAAATGTTGCGAACATAGCTAATTGCTGAGCATCGGCTCTGTCCAAAAAGCCAACCACATGGTCTTCAGTGACGAAGGCGAATCAGTGATCAGTTGCGAATTGAGATTGCCACTATGAGAGCTAAGCAACTCTTTCTCTACTGAGAAAAGCTTCAAGACTTCTGCTCTTGCAGCAAGGGACTGGGGATAGAATAGGTGAATGCAATCACCATCAAAGTCGGCACTCAAGGGCCCACATATTATAGGATTTCTCTTCACTAAAGTACTGGCAGGGAATGTATGTGGGTCATTGGCGGTCTGCTGATGAAAACAGTATCTCCATCCATAATATAAAGTGAAACTTGACCTGGTCGGAGAAATGTATGCCCCTTGGGACCTCCTCCTCACGCGGATCTCACTGAAAGGTTTTAAGGATATCCTGTTGATGAGTTCATTTCAATTGTATGTTTCCGGTGGTGCAAAATGTCGGGACGCCCTTTCTTGCTGATGGTCATGTTCTTCCTTTTCGACCCATGCTTTGGTTGAGGAGAAAAACCTTGTGCATAAACAACAATACCCCTAGCTTGGAAATACTGATCATTGGCTTCAACTTCATGAGACTCGAAAGGGAAAACAGGCCGCGGGCTCTTGCTGATCCCAGCTTGTTTGAGAACTTTCTTGAGCGTGGATATAGAAAAATCCGAAGGCATGATGCTGCACCATCTGAAATATCTGGCACAGACTAGCATCTTGGAGGGCCAGGTAACCATTACAGGATATAACCATCTCGGGGAAAATACCCTTTTCTAGCGAGTTTCTTCCAGTCTCCTCAGGAATTCTTCTCAGAAGTTCATCCCCTCGTAGGGAGGCATCATTCGGATACAACTGTCACCGCATCTTTCTGAGAAATTCCAGAAAGCACCTCTGACTTTTGAGTGAGACGGCAGTTTTAATCCCAAGAAAGAACAATCGATCAGCTGCACCATTGTTCTTGATCTGAAGCAACGTTTTCAAAATGACTTCCCCATTCTCCAAGTTCAGAAGTGCCACAAGATAAAAGGGCAGACTAAGGCAATGATAATTGGCTGACTAGAATGACTAACGGGGCAATCCTTGACTTTCTTATTGATTATCCTTCCTTCTTCGTGCAGACCGATGACACAAGACCACAGGGCTATAAGAAATAAATCGAGGAGAAGACCGATGCTACCAGGAAAAAAATTAGATCGACGGCACCAGAGACCGGAAATACCACCAATTAACTAGAACCAGATCAGACCGAGGAGAAAGAGGAAAACACAGAAAAGACGATGATACCAAATTGGTGAGAAAGAGGAAGACCTAAAAAGACCTTTCCCAGCAAAGATTCAAACCATGACACAGACTTCCAGAATGGCACGGTCTCTAGGACGAAGGGAGGAAAAGATAAGAGGGATAGTTCGTTCCCCTGCAGATGATACCCGGACGGAGATCAGTATGCATATGGAGATTCACGATGGTTCAGATTCGAGCAGCTAAACTAGTTACCGCCCCGTGGGAGAATAATTTATATATTCTACGATCGGAGATTATTAAAAGAGATTGTTTTTAGGAATAATGAATGTTAGCTGATCTGGTAATAACTTGAATCTTTAGGCAAGTCTTTAACTTGGGTACTTTACTTCGCTATGAAAAGCAAAGAAAGAAGAGGGACGAAGTAACTTGACCGATAGGTCAAGGGACGAAGTGACTCGACAAAGGAATTTATTACTTACTTGATAGAGTAAGGAAGAGGGAAGAGATCTGCCATTGTTATAATGCTTGGGATTAGGCTAGCTACTTGCTTTCTATTGAATGATTATGATAAAAGAATTTTCTTTCCCTCAAAGTTCTCTCTCGTACCCTACTCGATGGAGCATGCATTAGGCCAGGAAAGGGCAAGAAACTGCTTCATGCGAAGGGGCGAAGCGATGGTTCCTCAATCGCTGTTCTCGCGCGCGAAGTGCAGCAAGCAATTACGCGTTGCTTTCAAGGTTGCTTTAGTGATATCGTATTCTTCCTCAAGCTTGGAGTGGCTCTTAGCTGGTCGGGTTGCCGGCCCGCAGACCCCCTTTCGGTGCCATAGTTGCGGGCGCATTGGGCCCTCCAGTTTTTCGATGCCAGTACCTTAGACGAGGAGTGGAAACAATACCACTAGAGATAGCTAAGGAATTGAACCTTAGTATAACCCTTTTTGGGAATAAAGTCCATCCTCTCTTTCTATACCCACCCACCCTTCTCTTTATTGGCGGTAGTTCGGATGGATGGCATATCTCGGTGACCATTGTTGAGCAGGGGTCGCGCTCTCTTTGAATGAAACCTATCTCCGCGAATGAGATAGATGCAGGGGAAACTCAACCAGAAGACTAGTAAACTTACATCTCGAGTGAGATATATCGAAGAATGCACTTAGCCTTCAACCACAAACGTGGTCCTTTTGGCAGCCGATTGCCCGTTTGCTTCCACTGACTTACGTCGTGAACATTTCTCCAACCCGTCAATGAAATGAAGAGAAGGGCTTTCCTCTTCGATCCCATCCTATGAGCCCTGCGAGCTCACGAGTCGTCAGTGATGGTCAGTCACTCGGAGGATTTTATCGACCGGCCTGAACTTACCTTAATCTTAATAAGGAACGCAGCGATGAAAGGCAAAGACTAGTGTTTAGCATATAGCTAAGAGAATGCGGGGTTGTCTCTGTTACAATCGTTTATAGTCCTTGTCCTGACTTTCCTGAAAGCTTAGGTTGGGAGTCATAAGGCAAATAGCCTTATTAAAATTGAAAATGAAATGATTTTTGAGTGAATACCCGCCAATCCCTACGTGGCTAGTGTAGCCCCTAATCCATACAGTAATAGTCATATTAAAGAAAGAAGTCGATTCACCGAATGAAGTTGATTCGCCGACTCAGAGATTTCCGAGTGTGAGGAGCGGCCTCGAAGACCGGAATTCTCAAGTGAGACGACTTAGCCGCATTCTTGGCTCTTTGGTTGAGCCGCTTTGTACTCCCGAATAACCGCAGCAACGTCATTCGCTCGGAAACATTCGTCATGGCCGGGTTCTTGGTGCAGGGAAAGAGAGTAGCCATAGCTTCGGCCGTCCTTGCCAGCATTTATTGCGGTTTGGGCGCTGTTGTCGGCATACCGGTCTTAGCCGGCAATAGGAATCCTCTCTTTGCCCGGGGACCTTTAGCTTGGCACCTTGGCATAACCCTTACCTTCTTCTTATGATTCTGCTCGAACTGTCTTCTCTTCTCCCTTCTTCCTGTCTAATCACTCTCTTTTCCTTTTTCTTTTTTTTTTTCTCTCTGTAGCAGTTTTAGTAGGAGTAGCAGTAGGAGAATGCTTTTAATCCGGATTACCCTCTTGCTTGACTGCTTTCCTGTCTTGCTAGCCATTTCGCCTAGTTTTCCTTTCTTGGGCAAGTAGTGCTTTGGCGCATAGTCGTTAAGGAGCCGGGAAGGATTGTGAGAAGCTGGATTTGTCGACCCCTAAAGCAAATCACTCAATTTGGACTAGATACGACTGCGGACCTATTGTAATGTGTTCCAACAGTTTATCCTATTTATGATTATGAAGAGGCTTCTGGTGCAGTTGCTTGGTTGCCGGTTTAGGGTGCTCTGGCTAATATGACTTTTCTCTTACTGGTCATCATACCAATTAGTAGAGCGAGGGGAGTGGGAAAAGAACATACGAGTACGCGAAGGGAAGAGAGTCTCGAACCTGTCCAGTGAAATGTGAACAGTCTTAAAATCAAGTCAATGTCTTAGTCGAAGAGTCTTTATTAATTATTATATTAGCGCATCATTAATAAGTAGTAAACATTATTTCAACTTTCACATGAATTTTCAGCACATTTTTACGAAAAAGTCTTTCTTATTATATTAAATTAACATAAGCAGGGCCGCAAACATAACAAATAAAACCAAACAAAGCATAGATAGGAGTCTATCTCCAGTAGGCACCAGAGTAGATCTCCACTAAAAAAAGACAAAGAAGACCAGACATGAAAACAACAGACACTTATTTAATTTAAACTAAAAAAAGTCGACGGTTCTAGTCTCTCCGGTCACCGAGGGTGGCGGCCCGCACAATGAGCTCTCTTTGTTCGTCGAGGAGGGCCCTCTTCCTGTCTTCCAGACGGCGAATGTGGTCCCGGATCAATTGCATCGCTCTTCCTACGGCCTCCGGATCGAGAAGAGGCGGATGCTCCCAGAACAGACCTAGCCTTTGCTCCCATTCGAGCTTCTCCTCTTCCACTTGAGAGATTTCTTGCGGAATTCTTTCAAGTCTTGTAAAAGGATCCATGGCTACACTCAAAGCTTTTTTTTCCTCCCTTACTCTATCAAGTAAGTAATAAATTCCTTTGCAAAATAGAGCTGAAAGAAGCTTCTATTTATAGGCCTTGGAAGCCCTTAACTCTTTCTTATTATTTTATTAGTAAGAAAGGTAGTCTTAGTGGAGTAAGATGGTTCAAACCTGGCTTTTCATGAATATGGAACCCCATCCACTAGATTTTAGTGCAAAAATCATTTGAGTACGAAAGGCCCACCCCAAAGAGCGAATAGTCCTTTGTTTTTCGCGGGTATCGCCACGCGGCTTAATCCCGATCACTCCCTCAAGAAGAGGAGGCAATAATAGAGCGAATCCGTCAGAGAGTACTCCACCACGAGCTGCCAAAGCACGCTCAGTCAATCGTCAATCTCCAGCCCAAAGCTGACCAGTACAACCATGTGTCACCCCGCGGGCTTCGTCGTACCTTGCCTACTCGTCTTTAACCGGCCTATTTGTACCCAGCTACTCCCTTAGGATAAACCCCTCGGCCAATCGTCACTCGACAGCTCCGTCCTAGCTTAGGAAAAAGATGTTTGGCCGAACCACTATCTCTTGATTGATCTGACCAGACGCTTGCTTTCTTCCCGCGTGCTTGATATTATTTCGACAACTATAGATTTTGAGCCAATCAGGTATCACCGCCTGTCAAACTGTGTCAGGCGGGAGACAGAAATAATATTCAGCCGATTCCTTTCCAAACACGCGTCCCATATCCCCATGTGCTTTCTTTGGTTAGTCTATGATTTATGAGTTGGACTGGATCTCCATGTGTTTGTCTTTGTGTGGTTTCTGAGCTAGGAGCGCTTAGAATTTCAGTTCTACTCATATACTATCAAATAATAGCTAGCTACTAACAAGGGGGACTGTTGTCTGACTCTTTTCATGAATCTTATACTGGTAAATAGGGTAGGGGCATTCTATTTGATTTTACTTTATCTTAAATATCTTAAATTTGTGGATAGAGATTTTAAACATAATTAAAAGAGGTAAACCATTTACAATTTTTATTAATTATACTTACATAAGTTAGAGTTTTTAAAATACGATACTATTTATCTCCAGGCCTGTCAAGAAACGTCGCAAGGGCTTGTCCCTTGACCTATCGGTCAAGTTACTTCGTCCCTTCACCGCCCTTCTTTTCTTTCTTTTTTTGTTAACAATATGAAGAGAACACATCAGGTTTGGTCTTGGAACGCCATGCTAACACCATGCTTAGCAAACCATGCTAGGACCGATCTTATCAGGCCATGGTGCGGTCACGGCTTCAAAGCCGGCTACATTCTTTCTCCGAGAAGCCAGTTATGGAGCATAGCCAAACCTCGCGGGGGAACGGGTCGGGTCCTCCCTCCGACTCTTCCTTTGACGGCAACTCATTAGATTATGAATCACAGGGCTTAGTTTACAGTTCCGGTTCCGGTTCGAAGAGCTTAGTGAAACGGTCCAGGGAAAAGGAAAAGCGGCTTTACCGAGAGGTGAAGACTATGAAGAATATTATTGATTCGCCAGAACATGAGATATTGGAATAGAGGGATTTTTCCAAGCCTTTTGAGAATCAATCTATCACACGCTTAGAGACAGAAACATCCAAGACTTGGGATGCTAACAGAATCGACAGCTGCCAAGCCGCTTACCTTACTAGCACGATACCGAAATGGCTCTTAGCCGACTAAAGGCTACAAGACTGCTTCTACACCTACAACCCTCGCTCTCAGAGAAAGAAAGATCTGACTGAAGTTCAGAGGATTTTCTTTGCTCCAGGTTGTGCTCTCAAGAACCAGTAAGTTGATTGAGTTTTCCCGATCAATTGGTTGTTTCCGTGGCGAAGACAGACCGACTAGCCCCCAGTGATTTTCTTACCCAACCTGGGAAGACTAGAGCCGACTCGCCCGATCAGAGGATATATGGGTTCCGATGGTAGTTCCCGTAGCTATGAATCATCTCTACTAATCACCGGAAGAGGGTACGGTAGATACATTGTATTATAATAAGTTATAAAAGCAGTCATTCTATTCGTTAAGAGTTGAAACATATCTTTTCGAATATGATATTCCTAAGGGCAGAAAAATGACTTATTTTATAAGAATAATAAAAGAAGTACAGGAATTCGTGCAGGCAAGGAACGTAGTGGCTCGAACGAAGTGAGAGGATAGGAAAGATATCCCTATTTGATACGAAAGAGAACAGGAACAAGTGAATCGCTCTCGCTGAATTCAATCGCACAGCAAATCGCATTCATTATATCGCCGCAAGGAAAGCAACTTCACTCCGACATCAGGCAATCGCTCCGTTAACAGCGTAGACAGTCAGTCGTTCAGTCTAGCTACTCAATCGTGCAATCAACAGGATAGGCAAAGAGGACTGATATTTCATCCGATACAGTTAGCTCGCAAGCTAATTCTGTCACCCCATCCCTCTCTTTCTTTAGTTTATGGAAGTCCTAGTCTCCTTTCTTACCGGCAATAGAGGGGGAGAAAGGCTAAGAGATGGCGCAGTAGAACGCCTATCCGTCGACGTCGAATATTCGTTATAGATAATCGATGTCCTTCGCTTCATCTGCAGTAATCGGTGTAATAAAGCAAGGGAATAGGAGCATAGTTGTCAGGCTGCTTTTTTAATAAAAAAGACAACGATCAAGCTAGGAGAAGCGCTTTCAGCCTCGTTCGCTTAGCAAATCTCTAATGTTTCTTCTCTGGTGTCGGCCACAGTCCAAGAAGTAGTCTTTTCCCATTTGCTAGCAGGAAGTACACTCATGGGGATTCTGCAGTTAATGAGATAGATCAAGCAGCAGCTAGGAAGTCACTTGTTGGCTAACATTCCGCAACGCTTGGTCTTCGGTCGCTGTCACAGTCAAAGACTTATTCTTTTATCATTTGCTAGCAACAAGAAGTAGGGATTCGGCGCAACTAATAAGATAGATAAATCACGCGGACTCAAGCCAGCAAACAAAAGACTTATGTTAGGTCGATCACGGATTCAAGCTATAGCAAAGAAGACAACTAGTCGATCCGGGACTGAGGTGCAAAGACAAAGGAATATGGTAGAAGGAGTACAACAAGCAATCAAAGGAATGCAGGCGTTGGTAAGCGTAGAGGGGCTAGAAAGAGTTGTGTTGGTCGGTAGGCAAAACAAGGGGTTTGGGAAAGATAGTAAGTACTTCAACTATCAACCACAGGCTCCCTAGGCTTGGTTTCTTACTTTTTTGTTGTAGTATATCAGTCCTCTATGCCATTCCCGCATTCACTCTATCCGTCCAACAAGCTCTCTCTCCCATTGGTAGGCAGAAGACAGGGAGAACTACTAAAGGTGTGTATAAGTCCTACATACTGTGTATGTTAGACTGTCCCTCCAGCTGAGCTTCGCTATGAACTAATAGACTGAAATTAGCATAGTTTGAAGGATGTATTATAAGTACGGTGAAACCAGTATCCCCATTTTTAAGTAAACCATAAGGAATTTATTACTTACTTGATAGAGTAAGGAAATCGGCACACATGAATAACTTTAATTCAATACTTCCCCGGGAAAGTCTACAATAATGGGTTTAATCGATCGGTCTGAGGTCTGTGCTCTGTCCACATTCATCTCTGTCTTTTCAAAAAGATGGATTTCCGGTCTCTGGTCTCCGGCCTTCCCCGTTATGACTTAGAGCATCTCTCACGTCTTATAAGTGACTTGCGAATGAATGGCCGGGAATCAGACACGTATAGATCCTTTCTCTATTTTTTATGTGACCCAAAACGAGCGTAACCGCTTACCGAGGGCGTTAAGCAGGGAGGACAGGTTGGTTTGAGGACCCGTTGGTCAAAGGAAAGGGGAGGTCCTGATTCCGGGACGGAGCCGTATGACGCGAGAGTGTATACTCTTTTTCTCAGGGAGCGAGACCCTAAAAAAGTTCAAGAAGCTATGAAGAGTGGTAAACTCTGAAAGGAAAGATGGAAACAGGGGAGTTGGCTGATAAAGATGGACAGTAAGGATCGCGTAATATAAATTTATCGGCCTCGTCATCGAAAGCGGCTTCCAATTGCTCGGAAATTCTCAGCTATATGGGGGGCTTGGATGGTGAGCAAAAACAATTGATCAAGAAATTGGTCAACTTTCGCATGAAAGAAGGTAAAAGAACAAGAGTTCGTGCTATTGTTTATCAAACTTTTCATCGCCCAGCTCGAACTGAACGCGATGGAATCAAACTTATGGTTGACGCCCTAGAGAATATAAAGCCCATATGCGAAGTGGAAAAAGTAGGAATAGCAGGTACTATTTATGATGTCCCTGGGATTGTAGCCAGGGATCGTCAACAAACCTTAGCTATTCGTTGGATCCTTGAAGCAGCTTTCAAACGACGTATAAGTCACAGGATAAGCTTAGAGAAATGTTCATTTGCTGAGATACTGGATGCTTACCGAAAGAGGGGAATTGCACGTAAGAAAAGGGAGAATCTTCATGGACTGGCTTCCACCAATCGAAGTTTCGCGCATTTCAGATGGTGGTAAAGTGAGACCACATAAAGAGCTCTTCCTCATTCAGTCAGATTATTCAGTAAGAGTAAGATATGGTTCCTTTTTGTTTGAATCTTCATATAGATTAAAAACCTCATACTCCTCTCTTCATTCATTGAGTTGGAGGAATCCATAGGAGGCCCGCCCGTTATGCATTGCATGAAAGAACCTTTCTTTGTATGACTTATCTTTTGCCTCAGGTCGAATGAATACGAAAGGGAGATCAATCAAACAAAAAAATAGGCCATGAATGAAGAAGTAGTGGGCCTTTCACCCCCTTTCTAGTGACTCGGGGAGCTGATCTGATAAATGCACTTCAAAGGGAGGGAAGCTAGGTTTCCCATGTTGGTATGGCCGGGCATAAAAGATTTTGAAGTTAGGTCAAAGAGGTAGAGAGAGAGAACAGAACGGAACCGATAGCCCTGAATTATGTCAGGGCAAGAGAAAGAAAAGTAAGGACTCTCGTTTTCCGCATACGCATATAGGCTGTGAAAAAGAAAAAGAAGTCAACTTTTCGAATTTTATAATAGAGAAAGAGAGTGATTCGTCTACTTTGTTAATGTTAATAAGGTAACGAAATGAACTTCAAGTACTTCGTAGGACGACGACGAAGACTTTTTTTATATAAAAAAAGTACGGGCAACTGGGTACGATCTAACTTTCACTAACGATTCCACATTCAAGAGGACCGGACTTTTTAAGAGGGATAAAGTGACTCGACCAATAGGGGGAGTCCAAATGTTGGAATATATAGAAAGGGGAGGTCCTGCCACATTGCTGCTCTGCTCGAGGAAGGAATAAACCGGCGAAGGGCACATCGCTTTCCCTTCTGTAATAGAGGCGCTGTAATAGGCGCGCTTGGCTAACGAATAAAAACAAACCTTGGTCCTGGTCTAGTCCGGTCATTGCTTATCTCTTTCTTCTCTATCGTCTATCGGTGAATTGGGGGAAAGAGTGCACCAATAAGGGGAGGTGAAAAAGCAAGAAATAGGGAAGTAGAGTAGTTGGCACACGCTGGTCAATCCAGTACGTACGTCGCTTTCGTTCTTTCCATTCAACCTTAACGGCCTCTCCTCCGGTAATACGTCCTCCAGCCCTTCCTGCTCATCTGGAAACTCTCGCAAGGTCTCATCCCGCTTGGATAGCGAAGTAGGGCTGACATTAGCGAGCACTCATAGCGTCCTTGCTTTCTCGATATCAGTAATGTTGGATCTCTCCCCCTTCTGGTAGGTGCAAGCAATAAAAGGAATATCATTCCAATCAGTAAAGGAATAGTTCTTCCCTTAATGATATATCGAAATATCTACTTTTTCATTCAAGGTTATGGAAGTTTAGTAAAGTCTTCTGTCAAGGTAGCATTTGCCTTCCCGGGAATCAATCCCTTTTGGAATCGGGTAAAGCTCCACTATTAACTGGCAAGGGTACAGGTCCAATAGCGCTTCCTGTCTTTTCAAAAATCTCCCCCGTAGCAGCAGCGGCACTCGAGTTCTTAGTGCCAGGTGCAATAAGTACGCCATTTCCAAGCCTCCTTGTGAAGCGTGCGTCATCTCTTGTCTGAATTGAAGGCATCTCAACCTTAACGGCCTAAGGCCTCTCCGCCCTTGGTTTAGTCTGATTTCACGCGAACTGCTAATGCGGCTGTGGCTGGTTGAGGTGCCACTCTTCTTTCTGATGCGGGAGCCCTTTTTCCGTAAGTGAGAGCACTAGCACCGTCCGACTTCACTGGTACTATTCATCTATATATGGATCACTCCTGCTTTCTCCCCAATGGAATGATCTGGATCCTTGCGAAAGGACCTCTAAATCCGACGACCTTGACTGAAAAGCTCCCAATTAGGTCAGTAGCTGGCCGAGTAGCTGATAGACCAAATAAGCACAGTAGCTGTTTAGAGCCGAAGGAGCTCTATTTGGGATTCTATAGCCTACGCACTTGCCTTTAGGGGATCGAAGTTGGATGAATTTCCAGTGGTTCGATGACGCCGACGAAGGAAACCAGCGGAAAGGCTCTCAAAGGCATTCTTCTTTTTGTTGGTTTATAGTCCACACGGGGTTCTGGTCTTGTTACTTTATGTTTCGGAGTCAATTGATCCCTCGATCAAGTCCTAACTAGAAATATCTTAAGAGAAGAAAAACGAGAAATCGTTTGGGTTCGAGGCGAAACCCTTCCCCCCCGTTATGGAGTTCTTCTGCTATAATCTCCGAAATCGAGGGTCAGCTGACTGGGGAGTTAGTATTGATTCATGCAAAGATGCTCCTCTGAAGCTGAAGTAAGGGATTGTCCACCTCACCGCCTCGAAGAGCAGTGGCTCTGTTGTTTTGCACGCCTACAGAGAGATACTAAAAAAGTACCGACGCTCAATCGAAAGAAAGAGCAATCAACTATATGCTTAACTCATGCCCCAGGAATCCCTAGACAGAGGGGGTACGAGCTAATCTTTTACTGGAGGGAAAGCTGGGTAAAAGCATAGAGCGTGCGGGCTCAGCTCTCGCCCTCCTCCCATCCGCGAAGCTGAGGCGGGAGAAAAAGCGTAACTCCCCGGTGACGCTCCCAAAGCGATCGCTATCGTTTTCTTGCTTTCTTGTTGTCTTGAATTGTTATAGAACGGCTTTATTTCCGGTATAGTTGGTAGGATGAAGTGTTTGTGGATATAGCAAGTGTGCCGGGGATGCGGCTCGGGCATAGTAGGTCTGGACGCCTAGCATGAAACAGTCTTCTCTGGTAGCAGCACTCTACCTTAGTCTAGTATCTTTCTAGCTTCCAGTCTATATAGTCTATATAAAAGGTAGAGTTAGCAGAGAGTTGTCTGTCTGGCGTTCCCCCGCGTAAAGGGCTACTTTTGCATCGGCTCTCTCTCGTTAGGTAATTACCGAGGCGAAAGCAGCTCTCTCGGAAATTTCCCCGCCATCAACGTGGGACTAGTCTAATAAACTTTCACTTGAACTGCCAAGACTCGGTTTTTTTGTTGTGGTAACGCCCTTAACGAATTACGTTTAACGTCCCTTTATGACTTTCCCGATCGGTGCCTCGGGTCGGTAGCCGGGTCCGGGACATTACTACCACGGCTACTATCGACCCGAGCCCAAAGAAGGACTAAAGCGAGGAGTTCATTGGCCATACATAGTGTTGGGGGATGGGGATCAACCTCTTTCATGACCCATGGCCCCAGTGTGTCACTTGGTTAGCATTTCTAGAAAAAATGGAGTAGGTTCGATAGGGAAACAGACAGGGGAGTTGGCTGTAATTGAGACAAGTTTTTCGGATGGACGATATGGGAGATGGAACATCCATTTTTTAACCGTGAGAGGGAGGTCATTCAGAACCCGCTGGCTCCAGAACAGGGGGCGGCTCCAGAGGCGCTGCCGCAGGCGCCAGCACCGACGGAAGTTGCCCACCCCGCTCCTGATCAAAAAGAGCGTGCGGCACTTCGAAGGGACATTCACACTTTGATTCGTGAGCAACTTCACGAACATTGTGAAAAGGGGAAAGCCGTGTACTTTCCGGAAATGACGGAAATATACTCCAGTGCCGCGAAGGCGATAATGTCTTACCGATCTGGAGATCTCCGCGGAGACGGATACGGAAACCCTCCGCAGATGGGTGGAGAATAGTTGGGGGGACCCTAATCTCCTAAAGCCACTCATTAGGGAATACCGGCCAAATTTGTCTGTCTGCCGCTTTCTTTCATAGCAGAGCCGTTATTCACATTCCCGGCTGGCATAGAAGTATCTCGCGCGGGCGAAGGAGATGCATTTCTGGTACTGGTGGTATTAGACAAGCTCTCAGGGAATAATCTCTTTCTTATTTCTTCCTTTCTTTCCCATGACGACTAGGAAGAGGCAAATCAAAAATTTCACTTCGAATTTCGGACCTCAACATCCTGCTGCTCATGGTGTTTCACGATCAGTATTGGAAATGAACGGAGAAGTGGTGGAACGTGCGGAACCACATATTGGATCACTCCAGTGCGGCACGAAGCCGCTGACGCCGAGTCGGCTCCTATGCCGCTAGCTATGCCCTGCTTGGTCCCCCGGCACGGTGGAGGTTCCGTAGCGCGTCATGAGCACCGGGCTAAGGGGCGGTTGAGCAACTCAAGCGAACCGCCCTACCTTACTTACTACAACATAGGGACAGAAGGGAGAAGGTTGTGAAGGTGGCCTCGTTATCCACACCTCCGGTCGGATGAATGGAGGACCGACCGACCCGGGTTTTCACGAGCGTTGGCGGGTTCTGGAGTGCCTGTCAAGGGCGCTAGCGCATACCCCGGGGTGATCATCACCACCTGCACCTCACATCTCGGCACAGTGGAACGTGTAACCCGCCTGCTGTTTCATTCAACTACATTTGTTCCTGTAATCCATAGCCTAACAGAACGCAGCAGCGAGGGACAACCCGCCCATACAGCCAGCGGGGAGGATGGCACTACTGGCAAAGACCGTCTGGCGAAAACGCCGCAGGCGCGAAGCGTGGTAGGCCTGCGCCGGGGGAGCATAGCATAGGGAGGAAAGGGAGCCCGGACGGTGGAAGAGCCAGGGGAGGCCGGGTCATTTGACGGAAATGGAAGGCTTTTCCCTATTAGAGAAGGCCCTATGGAGTAAAGGGAAGTGCATGAATTCTTGGAAAAAGAAATGAAATGAATAGATAGAGTCAACGGTACGACAGACAGGGCTGCCGACACGCGAATTAGCTTCCGAGGTCGAGCAGTCTCAATTTCACTACAGGGCTGGGCCACCTCGAATGGCGTGAGCCGCATGCGGGGAGACCCGCACGTACGGTTTTTAGGGGGATCTGGTCGAAAGACCGGCCGGCGCCCACCCGACTAGAGGGACTGAGAAATTAATAGAGTACAAAACTTATCTTCAAGCTTTACCTTATTCTGATCGTTCAGAGGGCGATCGCGGGGTCACTGAATGAAGTCCTCCGTTTCTTTCGGAGGTGCTGACCCGCAGCGAGGCAGAGATGACTAAGTGACATATGGAATATGGCGACGACAACAGCATGTCGTAGAAGGAGATAACAAGTGGAGCCAACGACCCACTAAGACTAACGTATCTACAACTACATCCCCGAGCGGCAGTCAAACGGGGGCGTGAATGCGAGATGCCAGCGGAATGATCGGCCGGACAGAGGCTAGGGCTGCTTCCTTCCCACCGCGTCCTTCCTTGTGTGTCGGAGATATAAAGCGAGTGCACCGGAAAAGAACGGGAACTGGGTCGATCTATTCTATGGCGAAGCATCTGAAGCATAACTGCACACTCATACGATCTTTGCCCAGAGATAGGAGCATTCGGTGGAACCGGTGAACTACACTTGCTTCTGGATAGATGTGTGGGACAGAGGGCTCGT